GAAATATAGTATGAATACCTTGAGTTGAAAAGGTAGAAGTATAAAGAATAAGTAAGATGAAAAAGGATTTCTTTATACACGAAAAAAGATTCTGATTTGATTGATATCAAATAATGAATTATTCATTCATTGAATGATAAATTACTACAAGTGAAGGAGAGACACGATTTAAAAAAAGGAAGATCCAATATTTCACAATTGTATCTAGAATCACTGGAAAAGTGGAAACAAGACCAGATATAATCTGATCATTCTGAGCCAATCCAAAATCGTTGTAGATCGAACCAATCATTAGTTCCCAACCATGGGTCGAGTGAAACCCGATCCATAAATCAGTAACTAAAAGAATCAAAAAAGCTTTGATTGTATCACTTAAGTTATAGATAAATTCCTGAATCCAAGAATTTAGAATGAAAAGTTCTTCATTACCCAGAAAAAAATAAACACTTAGAATAGCGAAACAGATTAGGTTTGTAGAAAAATGCAAAATGATATGGAAATGAGATTCATTTTGTCTTTGGACCAATTGTATTGTTTCCTTGTACATTCCTATACGAAGCCTTTGCATATGTGTCTCCGAGTACTCCTTTATCATTTCGTCCAACAGGAATAGTTCTTCTAATTCCATAAATCTTTCTAGAACATTTTTCTCCTGAATATCATTCAAAAGGATTTCAGATTGACTGGTATTCCACCAATTAAGAAACCAAGTTTCTAGACATTTATTAAATGAGAGAGAAACCCACCAGGGCAAAAAAAGTATAGACACAAGATATGGGAGGTAAACCAATGCTTTCTTTTTTTTCATTCGAAAAGGGCCTTTCTTGTATGTTCTATTCTAGATCCTAAAGACTCAATTTTGACACAAAAACAAAAATAGGAAAAGAACCATAAGTTCGATACCTTCTTCTTGTTAGAGTTATAGGCTCTTTTTGTGCTTCATAGAAATCTCAGATAGAATCGACGAATGAAACAGGTTCATTAACAATTCACATCACGGATACAGAATGAAAAAAAAAGAAGTAAATATTCTTTCCATATTCCAGAAATCGCAATTAGGCAAATTGTAACCGATTTCCTCTTCATTTATTCCTTTTGATGAAGACTCAAAAACCCATTTTAACTAACGAATATAATTTGGATTTAAAGACGAACCCTACCGGATCCTTTAATTATTTTATTTCTATTTCGAATTCAAAAGATTTCACTGTCTAAACGCAGCGCAAAGTAAAGAGTGAAGCTGGACGGCATGTGTATGCATATAAAATATAAAAAATAGTTTTTGTGTACAAATAGTTTAGATTCTCCTTAATCTATTTTATTTGATTAGTTATATTATATTTTATTAATATTGTTCCATATACGTCCTCCTGCTTTTGAGATGTATTAAGTTCCTTCTCTAATGCTGAGATTTATTCTTCAGTTCATTTCAAAATACTTCAATGGGTACGCGCAAGAAATAGGCCAATTTGGCAGCTTTTTGTTCAATTTCTCGTGGAGTCAAATTCTCATCAGTACGGGTCAAGGGAATGGCTCCTTGGCCCCTTATTTCCATATAAAGGACACGACGAGGAAAAAAACCCTCTCTCACCTCCATTCTTATTGATTGGATATCTTGAAGAAAGAAACGAAGAAAGATGCGACGATTTCTTCCAGGGAATCCCCAACGAAAAAGGGACATTATCCCTTCTTTTCTATCGAATCGGTCATAACCACTACCTACATTCCATGAAATTGTGCACCACAAATAAGAACTAATGAATAGACCCGCGATCCCATAGAAAGACATCACGATCCCTTGGGGGAAAAGAATAATTTGCTGAGACGGAAATACGGATATCAGATTTTTCCCAAGATAACTGGAAGTTCCAACCACTAAGAATCCTAGTGAACCTAAAAAAAGGATACAGGCCCAGCAAAAATTACTTGTTTTTCGAGACCCCGTTATAAGTTCTATCCATATATGTTCTGATCGCCAGTTCATACTATACTAGATCCAGTTGCATTCGATTGGAATTGAGAGAATAACCCAAATGGATTTGACTCGACTTGATCCCTAAGTAACTTTCATCAACTAGCAGCATTCCGGCAGGAACCATTAGGAATAATTGGTTAGATACATTGATTTTCTATTTCAAAGATTTTTCAAAAAAGATTTGCGGATCATTTTGAATTTAATCATTTAATTAATTAAGCTATAACTGCATATACATGCATTAATGCGCATATTATGCATCGGCATACATAACAAAACAACTCTTCCATCTGTTTTCGGAAAGGCTACATATCATATCATATATCCTACCTTATTACACTAAAAAAAGATATCTGTATGATGATCCAGTGTTTAAATAAATTGATGAGATTTTGTCCCATCGTATTTATACAATCTTATTTCTTTGGACATAAAGAGATAAAGAAGCCATTGCGATTGCCGGAAAGACTAGACCCACTAAAGGAACAAAAATAGAGGGAAAGTTAAAATCTATCATAGAATGGGTACCTCGATTTCATATTTGTACCTATTATAATTATAAATATATCTTATGATAAGTCTATCTATTAGAAATAATATTAATATGAATTCTTTAAGAATCAATAACGAATGTATGATAATCCACTTTCATAAATTGGATTTTTATTCTCCCATCCTTATCTTCATCGTCTTTCTATCTTTCCTTTCAAAACACCTTTTTTGTTTTGAAAGGAAAGATAGAAACGAGTTTCTTATGAATTCCCGACTTTAACCAATCTTATCCAACAAACAGGGATTCCTAGTAAAAAACGGGAGTTCTCGCTAAATAGAAAGAACTTCTATATTCTTATTATTTGTTATTTGAATATTTATATTTATTTGATATTTCTTCTTTCTTTATTTTTTATTTTCTTTTCCTTTTTTCGATATCTTTTTTTTTTAATCTTTATTCAAGGGAAGGAAACCGTGTAGCTGAAATAACTCATTCAGAACACCTTTTAAAGGATTACGTGGTACGATTGGGTCGAATAAGCCCTTATGGAATAAAAACTCAGCCACTTGTGAACCATCGGGTACTGTCTTTTTCAATGTTTGTTCGATTACCCTTTTACCCGCAAACGCAATGTAGGCATTAGGTTCAGCAATAATGATATCCCCTAACATACCAAAACTTGCTGTAACTCCGCCAGTTGTAGGAGATGTAAGGATTGATACATAGAATAACTTTTTATTTGATTGATAATCATATGAAGCAGAAGATATTTTAGCCATTTGCATCAAGCTCAAACTCCCTTCTTGCATGCGTGCTCCTCCAGAAGCGCACACAATAATGACAGGTAGAGATCGATTAGTAGCATACTCGATCAAACGGGTGATTTTCTCACCTACTACGGATCCCATACTACCTCCCATAAACTGAAAATCCATAACTCCAATTGCTATGGGAATACTCTTTAGTTGACCTACGCCCGTTTGAACAGCTTCAGTTAAACCCGTTTTTCTTTGATAAAAAGAGATGCGATCTATATAAGGTTCCTCCTCTGAATGAAATTCAATGGGGTCCATAGAGACCATATCTTCATACATAGGCTCCCAAGTGCCAGGATCAATAAAGAGTTCGATTCTATCTGAACTACTCATTTTCAAATGATATCCGCAGTGTTCACAAATATTCATTTTTGAACTAAAAAATTTTTTATAATTTAATCCATAACAATTCTCACATTGAACCCATAACTGTTTGTATTTTGTATTTATATCGAATATATCGAAATCATTATATTTTTCTATTCTATTGAAAGAACTGCTACTAGTTTTGATACTAGAATTTTCACTTTCAATACTACTTGTACTTTCCGTACAAATTAAACTAGAAATGTAACTGTCGATACCACTGTAAATGTCACTATTCAGACTGATTTCAAAACGAAGATAACTATCAACGCAACTATTAATGTGATTATTCCAATTAGATTGAGTATCATACATGGAATAAGAATAGTAGTAATTACTACTATTAGACCCACTATTCAAATAACTAGGAAAAAGAATCTCTAGTTCATTCAAAAAAGAACTAGCATTGTCAATATCAAAAATTTGATTTTCAATATCAAAATATACAGAATAAGTGTTACCATTACTATTTCTAACTAAAAAAGTATGATCAGAGATCAAACTCCAAATATTCCTGCTATCAAATAAATAATTTAGATAATGAATATTACTGAAACTATAACTGTCCCTACTAGGAATCTTTTTCTCCGCATCATTTAGAATAGTTTCTTCGCTTCCACTGGTATGTCCAAGAGCATCAAGATTATCCATTGATTTACTTAGTTCACACCTATGTTCTAACTTCTTGTTAGACAACATCGAATTGAACCAACATTTTTCCATAGATTCTTTTTGCCCCCTATTTTAGGAAAACCTAATACTCATATAATAGATGAATAGTTATTCGCTGAAGAAAAAATCATTTTACTATTTCTTTTTTCTTTCTCATCAGAATTCAAATGAAGCATATGATCCAATCATTAAGATTGTTAATTAAAAATGAGCGAGTCTTTAAAAGAAAGGATTCTCCTTTTGAGGAATCCGGTGAATCATTTCAATATTATCAATATTATGATAGTGATTATGATATAATTTTTTCCTCAAAAAAAAGATAAAATATATATAAAGACAGGTTTCTCTCATGTCAAACTTTCAATTCTCATTAAAAAGATACATAGTTGTTTCTTCCCATAAATTAAAGATGAATTCTCGTCTCGTAGAATCCTCGTGTCATATAGTCAAATAAGAAAATGAGTTTCTATTACAACAGGGAACGAAAAAGACAATATACAGGATAGGAATACAAGGGATCCTTTCTTGATCTATGGCCTGAAACTAAGGAATATAAAATGATCTACCAATCCAATCCCAAGGATCCATAATTCAGTCTATGGCTCCAACAATAAATAATAGAATAGATAAGTCGTTTAGTCTTCCTTCGATATTACCTTCTTATGTTTAGATTTTGTAT